CAAACGCGCTACCAAGCTGCGCTACATCCCTTTTTAAAATTGTTGTACAGTGTCATTGTACAAAATACCTGTCTTGTTTTCCACATCTTTATTTTCTCCTCTATCTATATAGAACTTTCTTGTCATTTCTTGTTTTTGGTTTCATATAATAAAAGAATTATATACATCTGAAACCCAACCTAACATATAAAAAAGAATGAATATTTATCCGTAATGCTCAGGAAGAAGGGGTCATCTTTTTCTTTTTTAGTGACAGGAAAATCTCATCTATTGGTTCATTGTACATATCCATTTTTGTTAGGAAATCTGCGTAAAAATAAAAAAAATGATCTTGAACTACAGCATCTGACAATATATGTATTACAATAAAGAAGGAGGATTTTCAATGCGAGATCTAAAAACATATCTCTCCGTGGCACCTGTGTTAACTACTCTATGGTTTGGGTCTTTAGCGGGTCTATTGATAGAAATTAATCGTTTATTCCCAGATGCCCTGTCATTCCCCTTTTTTTAATTCTAGTTATTGATATGCGAAGAAATGAAGAAATATAATTCCACATGACGTAACTAAAACCTCGCCTCTCCCTTTCAATTCTTTAGAATAGTAAGGAAAGAGAAGGAAAAAGTGTATTGAACCTCATAAAAAATCCGGTAGATCCAAGATCGAATTTGGGAAAACAGAAATAAAATTCAAATGTGTATCCGGTCTAGGGTGGGCTCTACGAAATCATAGCATAGAAAGAAGATACTTAAATGAAATATTGGGATTTAGGATAGAAATAATTGATAGTTAGAAAGAAATTGTATTACTTAATTATTATTCTATTTTGTATTACTTAACTTAATATATACTATATTAATACATATTCTATTAATTAGATAATAAATTAATTAGATAAGATAATAAGAAGAATTACAATGAAATGCTTAGAAATGGAATTTATAACTAGTAACTTCTATTTATTTTTTTCTTCTTCTTCGGTTCGGATCAAAAATATAAGACTTAAGTTAAGTCGATACAAAATCTAAAGGAGGTTCATGGCCAAGGGTAAAGATGTCAGAGTCAGAGTTATTTTGGAATGTACCAGTTGTGTCCGAAATAGTGTCAATAAGGAATCGCGGGGCATTTCTAGATATATTACTCAAAAGAATCGCCACAATACACCCAGTCGATTAGAATTGCAAAAATTTTGTCGCTATTGTCATAAGCATACGATTCATGGGGAAATCAAGAAATAGATCGAAGGAAACATCATGTGTTCGATCTTTCCAAAGAACAGGACAGGAAGAGTAAGAACTTAACATATATAATATACATAATATATACAAATCAAACCCGATTTTATGTAGATATTCTTTCATGTGTATAGATATATAGTATATGAATGAAATAATATATGAATCAAAGCCTATTTCGGTTGGATCCGAAATGAATAAATAAATTGAACTTTAGAGATAAGGAATAAACCATGGATAAATCCAAGCAACCTTTTCGTAAATACAAGCGATATTTTCGTAGGCGTTTGCCCCCAATTGGATCGGGGGATCGAATCGATTATAGAAACATGAGTTTAATTAGTCGATTTATTAGTGAACAAGGAAAAATATTATCTAGACGAGTGAATAGATTGACCTTGAAACAACAACGATTAATTACTATTGCTATAAAACAAGCTCGTATTTTATCTTTGTTACCTTTTCTTAATAATGAGAAACAATTTGAGAGAGCTGAGTCGATCCCAAGAACTACTGGTCCTAGAACCAGAAATAAATAGGCATACTCCTCAATTGACTCAAAAATCCAATTGGAACTCAAGCTCAGATTGATGTTTTGTTCGAAAAGGCCTAGAATCCTGATTTGATTCTTGTGTTATAATATAAGAAACAAAAATGGGGGAGAAGAAGAAATATTTTTTTTATTGAAACATGTTCGTTCATTTCTACTACTTATCTTAATTTATTTTTATTCTATATCTTCCCGGAGTTCATTCTCCGGGGAATTCCCTTTCAATCATTCCTGTATATTACTTTTGAATCTCCTTTATTTGATAATTTTATTGGAAATCATGTAAAGACAATTCTTATTTGATATAGCTATTTGCGCAAGTATTTTACGATTAAGAAGCAATTGCTTCTTGTACAGATTGTGTATTAATATACTATAACTATAGAATACCTTATTCTCACGAGTTACTGCGTTTATCCGAGTGATCCACAAACGACGAAAATCCCTCTTTTGTCTGCCTCTATCTCGATGAGAGGAAACCAAAGCTCTCATTTTCTGTTGAGTAATCGTTCGAGTAAGTCTTGAATGAGCCCCTCTAAAGGTTGATGCAAATAAACGAATTTTTGTTCGACGTCTCCGAGCTGTATATCCTCGTTTAACTCTGGTCATTGAATCAGATTAAAGCTTAATGAATAACTAATTGATTTCTCTTCTTTCAGTCATCCTTTTCCCCTTCCCCGGTCGATTAATAACAAAACGGATTATTCCGATATATAAAATATCAATTCCAATGGCTTTTGCTACTATGACCTTCCCAACCACGATTTTGTATTCTATTCCTTCCATTTATTTCACTGGAAATAAGAAATTAGAACGATACTAAATAAAAAAAAAATAGTGGGTTCCATCGTTTCTATGGTTACCTCTTAAACGGTGAGGTCCTCTCTATACACCGGAGCCTCTTCTTTCATTTAATCAAATGTTATTGTTAACTTGTATAGTTCACACTCTTTGGCTCTACCTATCTACAGTAATAGCTCTTTTCACAAAAAGAGTTATCCGTACAGTGACGGCATTTAATTATGAAAGTTGGCTAGGTAGCTGACCCTGTTAGTCCGTTCTTTCAAGAAAAGGAGCATAACCTTTTTGCTTCTTATGATACCATTTCCTCCGCTTAATGGATAACCATTTGCTACCAATGGGGAATTGCTTCTTATTTCAAATCTAGATGATTGGATTTGCACCAATGGAAACCATAAATTCCATATACAATATGGGTATATGATAGATCTTCTCTATCTATCCTATTCATTGGTACCGGTCATTGATACTGAAAAAATTGTCTCATTTGTTCGAACTTATGATCTGAACGAGTCGCACATACACCCTAGTACATGTTCCTCGACGCTGAGGACATCCTCTAAGAGCGGGAGATTTTTTAACATTTCTTATTGGCTGTCTTGTGTTTCTAATAAGTTGTTTAATAGTTGGCATGTCGTATGTATATATATGTATATATAGAATAAAATGGGTTGGTTTAGATCGATCTTAACCTGATGATTGATCATCATGAATTATTTCTATTCAATATCAAATCACAGAAAATTTTAATTATGGTTTGAAATAAAATGGATTTATACGAAATCCCCAGTATTTTAATTTTCGACCGCTACAAGATCAACAATGCCATGAGCTTGGGCTTCTGTTGCTGACATAAAAACATCCCTTTCCATATCCTCGGATACAACCCATAAAGGGTTGCCCGTTCTTTGTACATAAACCTTTGTTATGGTTTCGCGAAGTTTCAGTAGTTCTTCCGCTTCCAGGATAAATTCCCCTGCTTGTGCCTCATAAAAAGCACTAGCAGGTTGGTGAATCATAACCCTGATGATATTGATATAACATCATGAACGGTTCTTCTATCTCGCATGATTGGGCTAAACTAAAGTAGGGGATAAAAAAATAACAAGAAAAAAAAAATCAAATAGAATTGAATAACCGTACAGGCATCTTTTGTTCATTGCATACGGCTCCGCAATGGAATTGACTTTTTCTTCTCTTCTATTCTATCGAAGAAATAAATAGAATCCATCTAATCCAGATCGTTGAATGATCCATTTACCACCCTTCCTTTCATAGAAGTAAAAAAGAATACTATGATGGTTCTGTTACTTTATATATTTATCTCGTCTGTGATTTAGCAATCCCAAAGTTTCTTTTTGATACGATCAAATAAGTAAAAAATGATCTTTTTTTTTTCATTTTCGTACTCTTTCTTTCATAGCATAAGTATCAGAAAGAGACTTCTGGTGTGGAAGAAAAATGGTTTGTGACACTGAAATGTACTCCCGACACATAAGATCAAATCGGAAATAACCTTTATTTCATACTACTATCTCGATACAAAATCTCATGTTATGAAAAAACAATAATGGTTTGTTCATATCGAACCCGAAGTGCCATGCTATTATTACTTATAATTTTCTTTTATAATCAATGTGGCGAAGGCATAGTCTTCTTTTTTTTTTCAATCAAATAAAAACTCATTGGCGCCAAGCGTGAGGGAATGCTAGACGTTTGGTAATTTCTCCTCCGACCAGAATAAAAGATCCCATTGACGCGGCTAATCCCATGCATATCGTATGCACATTAGGTGACACAAATTGCATAGTATCATAAATGGCTATTCCTGGTATTACCCATCCGCCGGGAGAGTTTATAAACAAATAAAGATCCCTAGTACCATCTTCTATACTGAGATATACCATGAGACCAACAAGTTGATTCGAGATCTCGCTATCAACCACTTGGCCTAAAAAAAGTAATCTTTCTCGATAAAGTCGGTTGATTAGGACAAAATTGCATCCCTTAGGAACCGTACGTGCACCTTTGGATACATACGGTTCAAAAAAAATTGCGAAAAAGAAAAAAAAGAATCAATGTGTCGATTCCAGTTTTATTTCTTTTTTTTTATGTAACAGGTTTTCTTAATGAAAGGTCTTCTATTAAAAAAAACGAGATGAGTTTAGGCTCCCTTCCCTCTAAAAAAAAAAAAGAGATTACTGAACTTATTAAACTAACCTATCATTGATGTATTGTTTCATCGATATTAAAATAACGATGTCATTGTCTTGTTCCTGAATGGGCCCTTTCAATTCTTTTAGGTTCATGGTCTACCCCGGGAAAAGATCTGCCCGAATTCTATTTGCACATATAGGACAAATGGTCTCAGTACCATTTTTTTGTTATGACTTCTTTTTTTTTGTTAATTTCGTGTCTTGCTTTCCCAAAACTATTTGATGTATTCATCATACTATTCCGTTGGTCGGCAATTTGGGATCACTACTATCACTACTATAGTAATAGTAGGTATAAGAATCATTTATGATACAAGTGGTAATCATACATATATTATATTAACAATTTGTTATCGATTTGGTATTTTCTGAACGGAGCCTGGATACTTTATTTTATCAGTCCAAGTAAACCATAAATTCTTCTAAATTGATAATATTGATCCCCAATATAAAATAAATTGATCTAATTGCACTTCACGCTCCGAATGATTGATTGATGCCTCACTCAATACAATATCTCTTGGGCGAAACAGAGGATATCTCGATCAGGGGAGAGAACGGGTAAATCCCATATGACCCAATATGTCTGACAAGTCGCACTATACGTCAACCCAAACCGCATCTTCCTCTCCAGGACTCCGAAAAGGTACTTTTGGAACACCAATGGGCATTAAATTAAAGAAAAAAATTTAGTACTATACTTCACTTTAATATGGAAACGTAACAATCAATGGTTTATTGTCTTCATCCCTTTTTTCTCTTTATTCTATTTGATACATAGATTGGAAAGTTTATAGAGTAAGACAGAGAAATCGATCGTTCGAATGATAAACAAGTATCTATCCATTCGTTCCCCAAAAATGGGACCAATCCTCCCATTGCGTATTGGTACTTATCGGGTATAGAATAGATCTGCTTCTCTTTGTTCTTACGAACTAAATTGTTCCGTTATTTTCACGTTATTTTCAATGGAATGGAATAAATATTAATCCTTTCTGATACGGAATCTGCTGAAAAGGTTAGGTACATGGTTAGTATATATAGTCTTTTCAAATGCGATAAAATAAAACGGCATAGTGTCTATTTTTCTTTGATAAAGAGGTATTTCCATGGGTTTACCTTGGTATCGTGTTCATACTGTCGTATTGAATGATCCCGGTCGATTGCTTTCTGTTCATATAATGCATACAGCTCTAGTTTCTGGTTGGGCTGGTTCGATGGCTTTATATGAATTAGCGGTTTTTGATCCCTCTGATCCCGTTCTTGATCCGATGTGGAGACAAGGTATGTTCGTTATACCCTTCATGACTCGTTTAGGAATAACCAATTCGTGGGGTGGTTGGAGTATTTCAGGAGGAACTATAACAAATCCGGGTATTTGGAGTTATGAAGGTGTGGCAGGGGCACACATAGTGTTTTCCGGTTTGTGCTTCTTGGCAGCTATCTGGCATTGGGTATATTGGGACCTAGAAATATTCTGTGATGAACGTACGGGAAAACCTTCTTTGGATTTGCCCAAGATCTTTGGAATTCATTTATTTCTCTCAGGGGTAGCTTGCTTTGGCTTTGGCGCATTTCATGTAACAGGTTTGTATGGTCCTGGAATATGGGTGTCCGATCCTTATGGACTAACTGGAAAAGTACAATCTGTAAATCCAGCGTGGGGCGCGGAAGGTTTTGATCCTTTTGTTCCGGGAGGAATAGCCTCTCATCATATTGCAGCGGGTACATTGGGCATATTAGCAGGCCTATTCCATCTTAGTGTTCGTCCGCCTCAACGTCTATACAAAGGATTACGTATGGGCAATATTGAAACTGTACTTTCCAGTAGTATCGCTGCTGTTTTTTTTGCAGCTTTTGTTGTTGCTGGAACTATGTGGTATGGTTCAGCAACTACCCCAATCGAATTATTTGGTCCTACTCGTTATCAGTGGGATCAGGGATACTTTCAGCAAGAAATATATCGAAGAGTTAGTGCCGGGCTAGCCGAAAATCTTAGTTTATCGGAAGCTTGGTCTAAAATTCCCGAAAAATTAGCTTTTTATGATTATATTGGTAATAATCCGGCAAAGGGGGGATTATTCAGAGCAGGCTCAATGGACAATGGGGATGGAATTGCTGTTGGATGGTTAGGACACCCCGTCTTTAGAGATAAAGAAGGGCGCGAGCTTTTTGTACGTCGTATGCCTACTTTTTTTGAAACATTTCCGGTAGTTTTGGTAGATGAAGACGGAATTGTGAGAGCTGATGTTCCTTTTAGAAGGGCAGAATCAAAGTATAGTGTTGAACAAGTAGGTGTTACTGTTGAGTTCTATGGTGGCGAACTTAATGGAGTAAGTTATTCTGATCCTGCTACTGTGAAAAAATATGCTAGACGTGCCCAATTAGGTGAAATTTTTGAATTAGATCGGGCTACTTTGAAATCCGATGGTGTTTTTCGTAGCAGTCCAAGGGGTTGGTTCACTTTTGGGCATGCTACGTTTGCTTTGCTCTTCTTTTTCGGACACATTTGGCATGGCGCTAGAACCTTGTTCAGAGATGTTTTTGCTGGTATTGATCCAGATTTGGATGCTCAAGTGGAATTTGGAGCATTCCAAAAACTTGGAGATCCAACTACAAGGAGACAAGTAGTCTGATACGACATTGTTGTGGTATCTTTCGCCTCTATTTTTTTTTTATTTGACATTGGGTATCAGAGAAATCTTGACTTGAATCACCATCTTTTCTTTGACTTTTTTTCTTTCTTTATATGATATGGTAAATGATCCCAAATGAATAGGTGTGGAAGCTATAATTGTAAACCACGATCGAATCCATGGAAGCATTGGTTTATACATTCCTTTTAGTCTCGACTTTAGGGATAATTTTTTTCGCTATCTTTTTTCGAGAACCACCTAAGGTTCCGACTAAAAAAATGAAATAACCTTTCGAAATAATTTAATTGAAGTAATGAGCCTCCCATATTGGGAGGCTCATTACTTCAACTAGTCCCCGTGTTCTTCGAATGGATCTCTTAGTTGTTGAGAGGGTTGCCCAAAAGCGGTATATAAGGCGTACCCAGTAAAGCTTACAAGTAAACCAGATATGGAGATGGCGACTAGGGTTGCTGTTTCCATTTTTAGATAATTTCAAGATCACAATGGATCTACGATAAGATCGTTTATTTACAACTACAACGGAATAGTATACAAAGTCAACAGATCTCAACCAATCATTAAATAGGATTTATGGCTACACAAACCGTTGAGGATAGTTCTAGATCTGGGCCAAGACGAACTACTGTAGGGGATTTATTGAAACCATTGAATTCGGAATATGGTAAAGTAGCTCCGGGATGGGGGACTACACCACTTATGGGGGTCGCAATGGCTCTATTTGCGATATTCCTATCTATTATTTTGGAAATTTATAATTCTTCCGTTTTACTGGATGGAATTTCAATGAGTTAGGTTTATAAGAACTATGAAGTCCTAGTCTTTCAATCAAAGAAAAAATTACTTTAGACTTGGATTTCTAGACCATTCTATTCTGGTAGTTCGACCGTGGAATTTATTTGTTTTGGTATTTCCGGAATATGAGTGTGTGACTTGTTATAATTGATCCTATTGATAATACATAGAATGGACCTGTTATCTCTATCAAGATGATTCTACCTCGTCGGATATTTATTCTAGTATCTGGGGCACGGAATATATAGAATAGATCAAGAAAAGAAATATTTGAACTATGATTCATACCTACTATCTATTCAGACCTCGCAACCGGACTCAAAAAAAATTCAAATAGGTATTTCCTAAATCAAACGAATTTTATTCCTTCAGATTTATTTTGACCGAAGGATAACTCTTTCTCTAGATTTTGTTGAGTCATTACATCCATTCATTCAATAAGTGATCATCAAAGGTTCTTACTCAGAGAACCTTTGAGTTTAGCTTGAGGCTAAATCATCGTGGTTCTAGTATGAATCTGAGGTTTCAATTGATTCATAGGGTCTCAACAAGAGAATTCCTATCAATAGTAAAACAAGAGTAAATCCGCAGTACGCACAAAAAAAAAAACAATAAATCAAATAACAAATAAAAAATAGGGAAGAGAAGATTCAAGAGGCCTGTAACGATCAACATAAAGAAAGACAGATGAGCCAACTTGATATTTTTTGGCATTATCATCACAAAGAAGAGATTCCGGATTTTTGTTACTTCGTATCTTCGAGGCAAATCGAATCAAGTGGTTAATGAAGTTTTTAACTTTCTATTATATATCCGTTGAAATCAGTATTTGTGTGTTTCCGCTTGAGCCGTACGAGATGAAATTCTCATATACGGTTCTCAGAGGGGGAGTTCCATTGGGTTACCTATCTCAATAAAGTATATGATTGGTTTGAGGAACGTCTTGAGATTCAGGCGATTGCAGATGATATAACTAGTAAATATGTTCCTCCTCATGTCAACATATTTTATTGTTTAGGGGGGATCACACTTACTTGTTTTCTAGTACAAGTAGCTACGGGTTTTGCTATGACTTTTTACTATCGTCCAACCGTTACAGAGGCTTTTTCCTCTGTTCAATACATCATGACTGAGGCCAACTTTGGTTGGTTAATCCGATCAGTTCATCGATGGTCAGCAAGTATGATGGTTCTCATGATGATCCTGCATGTATTTCGTGTGTATCTCACAGGTGGATTTAAAAAACCTCGCGAATTAACTTGGGTTACGGGTGTGGTTTTGGCTGTATTGACTGCATCTTTTGGTGTAACTGGTTATTCCTTACCTCGGGACCAAATTGGTTATTGGGCAGTAAAAATTGTGACAGGCGTACCTGAAGCTATTCCTGTAATAGGATCGCCTTTAGTAGAGTTATTACGTGGAAGTGCTAGTGTGGGCCAATCCACTTTAACTCGTTTTTATAGTTTACACACTTTTGTATTGCCTCTCCTTACTGCCGTATTTATGTTAATGCACTTTCCAATGATACGTAAGCAAGGTATTTCCGGTCCTTTATAGAGAAGACATATCATAGATATTTGTAATTGATCATATATCGGGGAGGACAATAGTATTTCATTGCTACAAATATGGATTATTGAAAAAATAAGACATGTTTTTTGGATACTTCTCTTCAACTCGGAAGTATTGTATTCCTTATTTGATACGAAACGAATAGTTGAAGTGAATTTTCCGAAGAGAGGATGGAT